TTTGAATTTCTATAAAATAAATGTAAAAAAAGGAGTAATCCACTGTGACACGTTCACTTAAAAAAAACCCTTTTGTAGCTAATCATTTATCGAAAAAAATTGAAAAACTCAACACGAAGGAGGAGAAAGAAATAATTGTAACTTGGTCTCGGGCATCTACCATTATACCCACAATGATTGGCCATACAATCGCTATTCATAATGGAAAAGAACATATACCCATTTATATAACGGATCGTATGGTAGGTCACAAATTGGGGGAATTCGCACCTACTCTTACTTTCGCGAAACATGCAAGAAACGATAGTAAATCTCGTCGTTAAGTTAATTTTGATAACTAAAAAATTAAAGTAAAAAAGTGTTTTTCATTCATTAGTAGGGGATAACCTTATGATAAAGAATTTGAGTTCAAACAGAGAAGTAAAAATTTTAGCTCACCAGAGATGTAATATGTCTGTTTTCAAAGTGCGAAGAGTAATTGATCAGATTCGCGGACGTTCCTATGAAGAAACACTTATGATACTGGAACTCATGCCTTATCGAGCATCTTATCCCATTTTAAAATTAGTTTATTCCGCAGCAGCAAACGCGAATCATAATATGGGTTTGAACGAAGCAGATTCATTCATTAGTGAAGCCAAAGTCAATAAGGATCCTATTAGGAAAAAATTAAGACCGCGGGCTCGGGGTCGGAGTTATCTGATAAAAAGACCCGCCTGTAATATAACAATTGTATTAAAAGAGAAATCAAAAGATCAATCTCCAATTTAGATAAATTCATATGAAATCAAATCCTATAAACTATAAAATTATTATAATTAATAAAATTATTATAATTATTATAATATAATTATTATAAAAATAATATAATTATTATAAAATTATAATTATATATGAATATATAGATTATAGATTAGATGGAATGGAACGATAATATAATAGAAAAATATGGGACAAAAAATAAATCCACTTGGTTTCAGACTTGGTACAACCCAACGTCATCATTCCTTTTGGTTCGCACAACCAAAAAATTATTCTATAGGTCTACAGGAAGATGAAAAAATACGTAATTGTATCAAGAACTATATACAAAAAAATAAAAGAATCTCTTCAGGTTTCGAAGGAATCGCACGTATAGAAATTCAAAAACGAATCGATTTAATCCAAGTCATAATCTATATTGGATTTCCAAATTTATTGATAGAAGGCCAAACACGAGGAATCGAAGAATTACAGACAAATGTACAAAAAGAATTTTCTTCTGCAAACCGGAGACTTAACATTGCTATCACAAGAGTTGAAAAACCTTATGGACAACCGAATATTCTTGCAGAATATATAGCTTTACAATTAAAAAATAGAGTTTCGTTTCGAAAGGCAATGAAAAAAGCTATTGAATTAACTGAACAAACTGATACAAAAGGAATTCAAGTGCAAATAGCAGGTCGTATCGACGGAAAAGAAATTGCACGTGTCGAATGGATAAGAGAAGGTAGGGTTCCCCTACAAACAATTCGCGCTAAAATTGATCATTGTTCCTATACAACTCGAACTATCTATGGAGTTTTGGGCATAAAAATTTGGATATTTGTAGACGAGGGATGATAGGCCTTTATTTTTCTTGCTGCGATCCCGCCCAGTGTTAGAACAAAAAATGACAAACTGTTTCATTCTTTTTTTCCGGTAACTCAAACAAAAAATGAGCAATTCTATAAGGTTGAATAAAAATTCGATTGACCATTTGTTATAATTGCTATGCTTAGTGTGTGACTCGTTAATTTTTTCTTTAGAGTTTAAAGTTAGTTGGGATAAAAAAAAAGATTGACCCCTGCTATAAACTTAATAACTACATAAACTAATAACCAACTTATTGCTTCGTATTGTCGAGATCCCAAGAAACAGTCACTATATGAGTGGATCAATCATATCATATAGTTGCAGCAACTGAAACTGAAAATTTGGATTGTGAAACAAAAAAGGGGATGTGGATAAATGGAAGGATGATAGAAAGAGAGAACAAAAATATCAATGATATATGATTCCAATATGTATGGTTTCTGAATTACCACATAAATAAAAGGCAATGTGATAAAGCATCAATACTGAATATAACACTAATACTAATCTAATAATAAAATAAATAATTAATAATGAGCCTCGGGTTAATAAAAATTGAGGAGATTGACTCGGGAACAAAAGCTCCATTCCAGAATTCAGGCCTAACCATTAATAGAGAAGCTATGAGAACGACGAAACCTGTGACTGCATAGGATTCTACTAAAATAAAAACGAATCCGAATAATTCATTGGGTAGGATGGCGGAACAAACCAAGAAAAAACTGATTTATTCTGAGAGGTCATCGACTGACCTCTGAATGAAACAGAAGGGAGTCAATATTCGCCCGCGAAACCTTTATTTATTGGGACATTACAATATTTTGGCGTGATTTGATAAGAGTCAAAATAAGGATCGCTATCGTTATAAAATATTAAATAATCTAGATCTTTAAATATGCACTACACGATATCTTTTATATATTCCTATTTTTATATATTCCTATACTTTTTATATATTCCTATACTATGTAACAAATTCAATATCAAAAAAAGCCACTATTTAGTTAATATATCACTATATTTAGTTAATATATATTGTAGTTAATATATATTGTATCCGTATGTAATTGAATCCCTTCCTTCGTGAGGAGCTGGATGAGAAGAAACTCTCATGTCCAGTTCTGGAGTAGAGATGGAATTAAGAAATAACCATCAACTATAACCCAAAAAGAACCAGATTTCGTAAACAACATAGAGGAAGAATGAAGGGAATATCTTGTCGAGGCAATCATATTAGTTTCGGCAGATACGCTCTTCAGGCACTTGAACCCGCTTGGATCACAGCTAGACAAATCGAAGCAGGACGAAGAGCAATGACACGATATGCGCGTCGTGGTGGAAAAATATGGGTACGTATATTTCCCGACAAACCTGTTACCTTAAGACCTACGGAAACACGTATGGGTTCGGGGAAGGGATCCCCGGAATATTGGGTATCTGTTGTTAAACCAGGCCGAATACTTTATGAAATGAGCGGAGTATCAGAAACTGTAGCCAGAGCAGCTATTGAAATAGCTGCGTCCAAAATGCCTATACGAACTCAATTTGTTATTTCAGAATAAGGGTGTAAAATTAAAGAGTGCATTGAGGATTAAAAAACAACAAACAGCAAGTATATTTATTTCTGGACGGACAATATTTCTTTTTTTTTTATAACCTTTGCATTGCAATAACGGATTTAAATAAAATGATATGATTCAACCTCAGACCCTTTTGAATGTAGCGGATAACAGCGGAGCTCGAGAATTGATGTGTATTCGAATCATAGGAGCTGGTAATCATCGATATGCTCATATTGGTGACGTTATTGTTGCTGTAATCAAAGAAGCAGTTCCCAATATGCCGCTAGAAAAATCAGAAGTTATTAGAGCTGTAATTGTACGTACTTGTAAAGAACTCAAACGCGACAACGGTATGATAATACGATATGATGACAATGCAGCGGTTGTGATTGATCAGGAAGGAAATCCAAAAGGAACTCGAGTTTTTGGTGCGATCGCTCGAGAATTGAGACAATTGAATTTTACTAAAATAGTTTCATTGGCTCCCGAAGTATTATAAATCCAAATATAGAATACTATGATAGAGAAGAAATATCTGAAATAGTTAGTAAATAAATTAATAGATTGTGTCTCACGCATATACTTTTCAAAATAAAAAAATAAAGCATGTTGATTATATCAAAATTGGAAGGAACCAATAATTTTAGTTCGTCATGGGGAAGGACACTATTGCTGATATAATAACTTCTATAAGAAATGCGGACATGGATAAAAAGGGAACAGTTCGGATACCATCTACAAATATCACCGAAAACATTGTTAAAATACTTCTACGAGAAGGTTTTATTGAAAATGTTCGGAAACATCAGGAAAATAACAAATATTTCTTGGTTTCAACCCTACGACATAGAAAGACTAGTAAGGGAGCATATAGAACTGTTTTAAAGCGTATCAGCCGACCCGGTTTACGAATTTATTCCAACTATCGAGGAATTCCTAAGATTTTAGGTGGAATAGGAATTGTAATTCTTTCTACTTCTCGGGGTATAATGACAGATCGAGAAGCTAGACAAGAAAAAATTGGAGGAGAAATTTTGTTATATATATGGTAATCCTCCTCCTCTAGTATCCTAATTTTATCTCTAACTTCCTATTTGTGAAATAGAGAGGAAAAGTGAGTTATATAACCCTTCCTCTATTAGTTGCTACTTCAAGGAGGTTACCTGGAATGAAAGAACAAAAATTGATTCATGAAGGTTTAATTACCGAATCACTTCCCAACGGTATGTTCCGGGTTCGCTTAGACAATGAGGATGTAATTCTAGGTTATGTTTCAGGGAGGATCCGACGGAGTTTTATACGTATACTGCCAGGGGATAGAGTAAAAATTGAAGTAAGTCGTTATGATTCAACCAGAGGGCGTATAATTTATAGACTTCGCAACAAAGATTCGAGCGATTAGGTAATTTTTCGAAATTCCTTTCATGGGGATCCAATTTGAAGTGAAAACCAAATTCAAGAGACTTATTTTCTTCCAAGGAATAGATTCAGAATAAGGAATAAAAAATATGAAAATAAGGGCTTCGGTTCGTAAAATCTGTGAAAAATGTCGACTGATCCGTAGGCGCGGACGAATTATAGTAATTTGTTCCAATCCGAGACATAAACAGAGACAAGGGTAATCTAAAAAAGCTTTCTAAACTAAAGTAAAGGAAGGACAAAAAAGGTCTCTTTCAACATAAAATGGATATTTCCATATCTTCTCTTTCTATATATTTCTAACTCATATTTATGAGATGATAAAATATGACAAAAGCTATACCAAGAATTGGTTCACGTAGGAATGGGCGTATTGGTTCACGTAAAACTGGGCGTAGAATA